CCTAAAAACAATAATGCTTTCGAATAGGCATGAGTGATCAAATGGAATAAAGCAGCTCGATAAGAGCCTATCCCTGGGGCTAACATAATATAACCCAATTGAGACATTGTAGAATAGGCTAAACTTCTCTTAATGTCTCTTTGAGCAAGAGCTAAAGTAGCTCCTAATAGTACCGTTATTACACCTATCAAAGAAATGAGATTCATTATGTAAGGTATGACTGTGAAAAGCGGAAGAAATCGAGCGACAAGAAAAATGCCTGCTGCTACCATAGTAGCAGCATGGATAAGAGCCGAAATAGGAGTAGGCCCCTCCATGGCATCAGGTAACCATACATGAAGGGGAAATTGTGCGGATTTAGCAACTGCACCGACGAATAATAGGGAGGCACACAGAGTAGCAAATAAAGAGTTGACCCCATTATTACGGATCAGGTTATTGAAGATTTCGAACAAATCTCGAAATTCGAAACTCCCTGTTATCCAATAAAAACCTAAGATTCCTAATAATAACCCAAAATCCCCTACACGATTAGTTACAAACGCTTTTTGACAAGCATTTGCGGCAGCCGGTCGTGTGAACCAAAAACCTATTAATAAATACGAACACATTCCCACTAGTTCCCAAAAAAGATGAATTTGTATCAAATTGGAACTAGTAACTAATCCCAACATGGAAGTATTGGAAAAACTCATATAAGCAAAAAATCTCAAATATCCTTGATCATGAGACATGTAATTGTCACTATAAATAAGAACCATGATTCCAACCGTAGTGATTAGTATTGACATAATAGAAGTAAGTGGATCGATCAAGTAGCCGAACTCTAAGGAAAAATCAGTATTGATGGTCCAAGACCATAGATGTTGATAGATAGAACTGCCATTTATCTGTTGAATAGACAGATCGGACGAAAAAACCATAACTATACTTAGCAATGAAACACTAGGAAAAGTCCACATACGACGCAGATTTTTTGTTGCGGTCGGAACAAGCAGAAGTCCCAACCCTATTGACATAGTAACTGGAAGTAGAGCGAAAGGTATGATCCATGCATATTGATATGTATGTTCCATAAGAAAATCAAACTTTCTTTTTTTATTCTTATTAATTGTTTCCCATTCACCAGCCCTTATTTCTTCCGGAAGGAGCAATAATAAAATAAATCAAAAAAAAAATCAAGATATACAAGATATAAAAGAACTCAAATATGATTTTTCATTCTTAATTATTCTGATTCTTTCCAAACTATTGAAAAAAAAAAAACAAAAAATTCAAATGAAGAAGTTACAATTCTTCAAATAACCAAGTTACTAGTTAAAAGCTACTACCTAGTTATTAACGAAGATATTTATTAAGATAAAAAAGATGAGATTTTCCATTATTCTACTATATACATAAGAATACATAAATACATAAGAATACATAAGATACGGTGATTTCTATCCATATTTATATCAATATAGTAAGGAAAAAGAATGATACCAAAAATTCAAGTACTTTATTCTGATATGTATCATAGGATCTGCCAATAACTCGATCCAATAAACCTAGTTTTTATTTAGTTTCTTCGGAGTCATTAACTAATTCTGGAATTGATTGATTTCGAGTCCAATAAAACAAACTTATGTTTATGTGTTTATGAAAAATCCTAGAATACTTGTCACTTCGCATAGAACTAAAATGAGAAATGACTCAAATTCCCTTTATTTTATCAAGTAATGTATTGTTTAACGGATTAACTACTTTGATTTAATTTCAATTTTAATTATGTGGACTCTATCTCCGAGCTTGATCAATTAATAGAAAAAGGTTACATTCATTGTTGGTTTCCTAAATTAGGAAAGGGTTCTTAAGCTTTTCGATTTTATAAATGTAACATTTATAATATATATATATATTATCTAAATAGACTGAGATATGAATTGGAACCTTTTTGATTCTTATCAATGGCATCCGATTCAACGGTAGTAGATCCCGCCCGTAGACATAGATTGAATAAAGATATGAAGCCCCCAATCAGTACAAATTATTCTTTCTTCGAACATTGGATGTAATGGAAATGTGAAAAAAAAAATTCCCTTGAAAATCACATCGTTTTTTCTTTTTTCTTCTATAATTAATTCATTTCTTTTTTTATCCTTAATGATACCATATGCGATGCTCATCTATCTGTATCCATACTTTTCTATGTTATGAAGTAAGCATAAGTATCGGCTATGGAATAAAGATAGATAATGAATAGTTAATAGAAAGAACAATCTATTTTGAATTGAACAATAAATGTCTTTCACGTCCAACTATAAAAATGAGTGACCCTTTTATTTTGAAATGGCGGTTCCAAAGAAACGTACTTCTCTGTCAAAAAAGCATATTCGTAGAAATATTTGGAAAGGAAGGGGATATCAGGCCGCGGCAAAAGCTTTATCTTTAGCTAAATCTATTTCTACCGGGCATTCAAAAAGTTTTTTTGTGCGACAAACAAGTAATAAAGCCTTGGAATGATCTGAATCTGAATCAGCATGACTCGATGAATTGGATGATTAAATTTATAAGATGAAGAATTCACATTAACTAATGTTTTGAACTCATCAATATGAGATAGAACTAGCTGTTGTGGTATGTAGAATACGAATTATTCTGTATACTAGGTTCTAAAAATGATTTCTTTTTTTGTTTGAAAAAAAAAAAGAAAGAAGTAGTTAGACACAAAATACAAGGTTTCACCTTTCATTGATTGGTTTTTATAATTCGCGAGATGGGGGTTGTAACTTTCCCCATCGATTCATTTTTCACAATAACAAAACTCTTCCTTTTTTTTCTTAGGAAGGGATTGGCTTATTGGATTATGTATCTCCAATAGTTATACATCATTAAGATTTTTGGAAAATCTGAAACAAGTATGAACGAGGTTAGAGCCCCCTTTTTTGTTCCAAAGTAAGGCGGGGATAAGATTCATAGTCAAAGTCAATGGATTATTGAAACTAATTGATTAAAATATTCATTTTAAACCTTTGATTTGTAGCTCTCTGAACCACTACATATCTACAAGGACTCCCTCTTGTTTCGAACAGATAAAAAAAAAAAACAAAATAATAAAACTGCCAGGATCCCTTTTAGATCGATATTTATGGACTAAAGAATGAGTCAATCTTACGTAATCCAACCCCAATAGATCCTATCCCATGTTTGAGCTGGAGGATCGATCAATCGATATATCTAGATCTAATATCTAAATTATTTTATCTATTAATATTAGATTTCAAATCTATATATAAAAAGATCTTATCAGTTTAAATTTTATTTTCTAAGTTTTCTAAGTTAAAGTACATACAGTAGAATTCCGATAAAGATTGAAACTCTTTTGTTATACGATATGCCCGGTCCAATACCTAATGGGTTTGGTAAATCCTCACACAAATTATGTTATGTATACAATGAAGATCCCAATCATTAATACATCTTTGATACCAAACTATCCAAATTTTTATAGAAATCTTTTGGATGTAGTGATGAAGTTGTGATATATAAAAAATATTGTTTTATTTTGTTCATTGAAAAATGAATCTTTTTCATTTCGGATCTATCAAATCAGATAAATGAGAAATGAATCGTCAAAAAATGAGAAAAAAAAATTCTTAGTTCTATACCCGGACTCAGGGCATAACCGTCTAGTTCCAACTATTCCAGAAGAACTTATAATACGGAAAAGCCCGCTGTTTAAAATGACCCCCTGCCATGATACTAAGGATTATTGAGCGTTTAAATATTTATTTGAACGGGTCTTTATTCATCGATTCTAACATTTCCTAAAATAGATTGCATTAAATCCCTCAATCTCGACGATTGAACATCATATGGGCTATGATTATTTCGATGAAGCCGCCATGGTGAAATTGGTAGACACGCTGCTCTTAGGAAGCAGTGCTAGAGCATCTCGGTTCGAGTCCGAGTGGCGGCATCCTCTAAAAAAGGCACAATAGATCCTATAATGAATTCAATTCCGGATTTCCATTCCGTAATTGGGGATACCCCCCTAAAAAAAATTATGATATTTGCCACTTTAGAACATATATTAACTCACATCTCTTTTTCTATCATTTCAATTGTTATTACGATTCATTTGATGACCTTATTAGTCCATGAAACCGTAGTACTATTTGATTTGTCAGAAAAAGCCATGATGGCTACCTTTTTCTGTATAACTGGATTATTAGTTACTCGTTGGATTTATTCGAGACATTTGCCGTTAAGCGATTTATATGAATCTTTAATGTTTCTTTCATGGAGTTTCTCCATTATTCATATGTTTCCTAAAAGACGGAACCAGAAAAGTTATTTAAGCGCAATAACCGCGCCAAGTGCTATTTTTACCCAAGGCTTTGCCACTTCGGGTCTTTCAACCGAAATGCATCAATCTGCAATATTAGTACCTGCTCTACAATCCCAGTGGTTAATGATGCACGTAAGTATGATGTTATTGAGTTATGCAGCTCTTTTATGTGGATCGTTATTATCCGTAGCTCTTTTAGTCATTACATTTCGAAAAAACCTAGATATTCCTCGCAAAAGCAATCATTTATTAATTGGGTCATTTTCCTTTGTGAATGAAAAAAGAAGTGTTTTACAAAACACTTCTTTTCTTTCATTTATAAATTATCACAGGTATCAATTAACCCAACAATTAGATCAGTGTAGTTATCGTGTCATTAGTTTAGGGTTTACTTTTTTAACCATAGGTATTCTTTCGGGAGCAGTATGGGCTAATGAGGCATGGGGGTCTTATTGGAATTGGGACCCCAAGGAAACTTGGGCATTTATTACTTGGACCATATTCGCGATTTATTTACATAGTAGAACAAATCAGAGCTTTCAGGGTGTGGATTCGGCAATTGTGGCTTCTATAGGATTTCTTATAATTTGGATATGCTATTTTGGGGTCAATCTATTAGGAATAGGACTACATAGTTATGGTTCATTCACATTAACAACTAATTGAA